GGGTGAAATATTTTAATAATATAAATAGATACACTTTAAATTGAAAAAATAAGCTGTTAGAGGTTTTCCTGTTTCCGGGGGGTTTTCAGGAGTGTTAGCAATCTCACGAGTTTAGGGGGGTAGGGGGGTTTTTCGCGCAAAAAAGGGGGGTCTTAATAAATTTACGAGTTAAATTCCATTTATGTACTTGATACCCTCTTATGGTGATAGTTAAGTTTATGTCTTATCACCATGGATAAATAGTTCGTGAGCAAATTAGATTATACAACCTTCAATTGTGTTGGCGCGTGCACTCTGAAATGTCAGATGAAAGGAAGATTAAAAAATAAACCCCTTACCCACTGGAGATAGTGCTTTGCATGTTGGGTAATGAGTCAACTGCTTATCACCATTAACTTATGTAGTTGAGCGAGTTTAGGGGATTTGTTCAATTTTCTGTTCTTGAAATAGGAACCAAATGCCAGGAATAGATCACTGAATGTAACCCTTCATTGTTTGTCCTTGACCATCAATAACAGTTAGTGTAGAAATTATACTGGTTGGTGGTCTCTTACTGCGCATTACATTACTTTATCATGAATTGTAAGCGCTTAATCTAGTTAGATATTACTTTTAATAGTTTAAAATCCAGTAAATGCGTACCCTTGATATATAAATATTTTGATATACCACCATATGTGTTTATGTCTAATAAAGCATAATATGTCCATGCTTGTATGGTTATAATAAATTAATGATTATAAACCATAGTTAAATACAGTAAAGCATATGCCTATATTGGATGGTCGAGACATGGTAGTTTTACATATATGTCATTAAAATATCGAACAAAGAATAGTTTAATGTAAGAATCCTAGCTTTGGGAGTTAGGGGTAGAAGTTAAAATCTTCTTTCTTTGAGCAGTAGGGAGGAATTTAACCTCCGGCATCCGGTTTACAAGACCGGCGCTCTGATACTGAGCTACTAGTGCAGGCTCATCCGAGAGCTTTGTTCTCTAGTCAGCCGGCTAGTGGGGTGAGGACTAGGAATAGGAAGAAATACAGGAATGAGGCTACCTGTCCAATAATGATGAAAGGGTGTTCGACGGGCATACCACCGATTCAGGTTAGGATGGCCACATCTGCGACGAGGGTCCAGAATAGGAATTGGGTTAGGGGTCGGAAAGTTAGGCCTCGTTGTTTAGATGTATGAAGGATTGGAACTACTATTAGTACTAGGATAGATGCTAATAGGGCGAGGACTCCTCCTAGTTTGTTGGGAATTGATCGTAGGATGGCATAGGCAAAGAGGAAATATCACTCAGGTTTAATGTGAGGAGGGGTTACAAGGGGGTTTGCTGGCGTAAAGTTGTCAGGATCACCAAGCAGATTAGGGGAGAAAAGAGCAAGGGAGGTTAGGCCGATCAGAAGGGCGGCAAAACCTAGGAGGTCTTTGTAGGAGAAGTAGGGGTGGAATGAAATTTTATCTGCGTCTGAGTTCAACCCAGTGGGGTTGTTTGATCCCGTTTCGTGGAGGAAAAGAAGGTGGATTACAGTTATGGCAGCAATAATAAAGGGAAGTAGGAAATGGAAGGCAAAGAATCGGGTGAGTGTGGCGTTATCAACGGAGAAGCCTCCTCAAATTCATTGGACTAAAGTGTTGCCGACATAAGGGACGGCAGAAAGAAGGTTCGTGATGACAGTGGCGCCTCAGAAGGATATTTGTCCTCAGGGAAGGACGTAGCCGACGAAGGCGGTTATCATGACTAGGAGTAGGAGGACGACACCCACGTTTCATGTCTCTTTATACAGGTAAGAGCCATAGTAGAGGCCCCGACCGATGTGGAGGTAGATGCAGATGAAGAAGAAAGATGCGCCGTTGGCATGTATATTTCGAATGAGTCAGCCGTAATTTACGTCCCGGCAGATATGGGCTACGGATGTGAAGGCTGTTGCGATGTCTGAGGTGTAATGTATAGCGAGGAAAAGGCCTGTAAGAAGTTGGGTTGCTAAGCAGAGGCCGAGAAGGGAGCCGAAGTTTCATCAGACTGAAATGTTGGAGGGGGCGGGGAGGTCAACTAGTGCGTCATTTGCGATTTTTAGGAGGGGGTGGGTTTTCCGGAGATTTGCCATTAGGTTCTTGTAGTTGAAGTAACAACGGTGGTTTTTCAAGCCATTAGTCCTGGTTAGAGTCCTGGCAGGAATTATGACTTTTATCATATATCTTATTTTACTTTCTTTTGTCTTAGGGTTAGTTGCGGTTGCTTCTAATCCTTCTCCGTATTTTGCTGCTTTAGGGCTGGTAGTAGTAGCAGGTATGGGATGTGGGGTCTTGGTGGGGCATGGGGGTCCTTTTTTATCTTTGGTACTGTTTTTAATTTATTTAGGTGGGATGTTGGTTGTGTTTGCGTATTCAGCAGCTTTGGCTGCTGAACCTTACCCTGAGACGTGGGGGAGCCGGCCTGTGGTAATGTATATAGTGGTTTATATGGTGGGGGTGGTGTTGGTATCAGGGCTGTTTTGAGGGGGGTGGTATGAGTCTTCTTGAGTCTCGGTTGATGAGCTTGGGGAGTTTTCTGTGTTTCGAGGGGATGTAGGGGGAGTAGCTTTAATGTATTCGTCAGGGGGGTGAATGTTAATTATTAGTGCTTGAGTGCTGCTACTTACTTTGTTCGTGGTTTTGGAGTTAACTCGAGGGTTGAGTCGGGGGGCCCTTCGGGCAGTTTAGTACGAGAGTAATAGTGTTATTAGGGTAAGGGTGAGGAGGAACAGGGTGAGGTATGTTTTGATTATACCTTGTTGAAGGTTACTTGTGGTTGTAACTAAAGGGAGACTGAGGGAGGTTACGGCTTTAGGGCCTGTTTTCTCTAGTCAGGTTTGGTCCACTATTTGGCTAGCAATTGTTTGGCCTAAGACCAGATTAAGTTTTGGGGTGAAGCGGTGAACAATTGCTGGGAAGAAGCCAAGTATGTTGGAGAAGTGATGGGTTGGGAGAAGAGGGGTGGGTTTAAATTGTTTGCTTGTTAAGGAGGCCAGTTCGAGTGCAATAAGAAGGCCAGTAATTGTAACTGCAAGGGCGGCTAGTTTGAGTAGAGGGGGTATAGATATGACGGGTGTTTTTAGAGGCAGAATGTTGGAGGTAATGATGAGGCCGGCGATGATACTTCCTCAAGCTAGTCGTTTAATGGGGTTTAGGACGGCGGGGTTATTTTCGTTGATAGGTGAGAGGGAATTAAATCGGGGATGGCCTATAGAGACGAAAAAGACGACACGAAGGCTGTAGATTGCTGTGAATGAGGTGGCTAGGAGGGTAAGAGTGAGGGCTCAGGCGTTTAGGTGTGATGTGTTAAGGGCTTCAATGATTGCGTCTTTTGAGAAGAAGCCTGCTAAGAAAGGGGTGCCCGTAAGGGCAAGGCTTCCGATGGTTAGGCAGGAGGATGTAAAGGGGGTGAGGTGATGTATTCCTCCTATTTTTCGAATGTCTTGCTCATCGTTTAAGCTGTGAATAATGGAGCCTGAGCATAAGAAGAGTATTGCTTTGAAGAAAGCGTGAGTGCAGATGTGGAGAAAGGCTAGTTGGGGTTGGTTGAGACCGATAGTAACCATCATAAGGCCAAGTTGACTGGATGTAGAGAAAGCGACGATTTTTTTGATGTCATTCTGGGTGAGGGCGCAGGTGGCAGTGAATAGTGTTGTTAGGGCGCCTAGGCATAGGCAGATGGTAAGAGCGGTGGGGTTGTTCTCTATTAGGGGACTCATTCGTACGAGGAGGAAAATGCCTGCTACCACCATGGTACTTGAATGCAGTAGGGCAGAGACCGGTGTAGGGCCCTCCATGGCTGACGGGAGCCAGGGGTGTAGGCCGAATTGGGCTGATTTACCAGTTGCCGCAATGATAAGTCCTAATAAAGGGAATGTAAGGTCTAGGTTTTTGGAAGCTGCGAATATTTGTTGCATCTCCCATGAGTTGAGGTTCGTTGCTATTCAAGCTATGGCAAAAATTAGACCAACATCTCCAACTCGGTTGTAGAGTACTGCTTGAAGGGCTGCGGTGTTTGCATCGGCTCGGCCATACCATCATCCGATGAGGAGGAAAGACATAATTCCGACGCCTTCTCAGCCAATGAAAAGTTGAAACATATTGTTAGCTGTGACCAGGATAATCATAGCGATAAGGAAAATTAGAAGGTATTTGAAGAAGCGGTTCATATATGGGTCTGCATGTATGTATCAGGATGCAAACTCTAGAATAGACCATGTCACGTAGAGGGCAATAGGGGTGAAGATAATGGAGTAGTGGTCGAATTTAAGGCTAATGTTGATGTCGAAGGTGATGGTGTTTATCCAGGTTCAGCTGGTGACGATTGTTTCCAGGCCTTCATTAAGGAATAGGAAGAGAGGTAGAAGGCTCACGAAGAAGGCTAGTTTGACTGCTGTTTTAACTTGGGAGAGGGCCCAGTGGGGCTCTTGGGGGCGGGGGGAAAGGGTTGTGAGTAGGGGATATCCAAGTAATGTAAAAATAATGATTAAACTTGATGTTATCATAAGTGAAGTGGGGTGCATAGCTGCTACTTGGATTTGCACCAAGAATCTTTGGTTCCTAAGACCAACGGATGAGCTGTTATCCTATAGGAGCTTGGGCGAGTGAGCCGTGGGGTCTAACCAGGGTGACGAAGATTAGCAGTCTTCGCTGCTAACGAGCCTCTCTCGGTGGATAAGAGGGGTTTAACCCCTATCTTCAGAATCACAATCTGACATTTTTATTAAACTATATCTACAGGCGGTCCAGCCTCAGATCAGTTCTGGCTTAAGGATGAGGAGGAGTAGGGGGACGAGGTGAAGGATGATCAGTAAGTGCTCACGGGAGTGGGTGGGGTCTAGGGAGATGATATGTGCTGGGAGTGGGCCTCGTTGTGTCATAAGGAACATGTATAGTGAATACCCAGCAGTAATAAGGGTGCCGGCTCCTGTGAGGGCTAAGGTTCATCAAGATCAGTTAAAGAGGGAGGTAATGATTATTAATTCGCCTATAAGATTGGGCAGAGGGGGGAGGGCGAGGTTGGCTAGGCTAGAGATGAATCATCACGTGGCCATTAAAGGGAGGACTATCTGAAGGCCTCGTGCTAAAAGCATGGTTCGGCTATGTGTTCGTTCATAATTGGTATTTGCCAAGCAGAATAAGGCGGAGGAGGTTAAACCATGTGCGATTATAAGAATAAGGGCCCCTGTAAAGCCTCAGGGGGTTTGAATGAGAATTCCGCCCGCGACTAGACCCATATGGCTGACAGAAGAGTAAGCGATGAGGGATTTTAGGTCTGTTTGGCGGAGGCAGATAGAGCCAGTTATAATAACCCCTCAGAGGGCAAAGATGATGAAAGGGTAGCTTAGTTCTTTGGTGAGGGGCTCTAGTACTATCATCATTCGTATTATACCATAGCCTCCTAATTTAAGTAAGACGGCGGCAAGGATTATTGAGCCGGCGATAGGGGCCTCGACGTGTGCTTTTGGAAGTCAAAGGTGTACGCCGTACAGGGGTATTTTTACTAGGAAAGCTATTAAGCAGCCGGCTCACCATAACTTATCTGCGTAAGAGGTGAGGGGGAGGGGGTCCGAGTATTGCAGGGTTAGGAGTGATAGGGTGCCTGCGCTGTTTTGTAGGAGGAGGAGGGCAACTAAGAGCGGGAGGGAGCCGGCCAAGGTATAGAAGAGAAAGTATGTTCCCGCGTTAAGGCGTTCTGTTTGGTTTCCTCATCGGGTAATAATAATAAGGGTGGGGATAAGGGTTGCTTCAAATATAACATAGAACATGATTACTTCGGTAGCGCTAAAGGCCATAATTAGGAAGAATTGCAAAGAGGTTAGGAGTGTAATGTACATTCGTTGGCGGTTAATTGGTTCGAGGGATATGTGGTTTTGGCTTGCAAGAATTATTAGTGGGAGGAGCCAGCAGGTAAGAACTAGAAGGGGGGTTGACAAAGAGTCCGTTGCCATATATAATCCTAATGAGGATCAACCGGTTTCTGATAGGTTTTTAAGTCAAGTGAGGCTGAATAGGGCAATAATGAAGCTGTGGGAAAGAGTGGAGGGTCAAAGCCATTTGGCGGGGGTGAGCCAGGTTGTGGGGACTAGCATGAGGGTGGGGATGAGAATTTTTAGCATTGTAGGAGGTTTAGGCTTTGTAGCCGGTCAGTTCCGTGAGTGCGGGCAGTGGCTACTAACAGGGCAAGGCCTGCACTTGCTTCACAGGCTGAAAATGCTAGTAGGAGCATAGGGGCTGCTGAGAAGCTGGTAGAGTCTAGTTGGAGGGTCCACAAGGAGAGGGCGATGAACAGGGAGAGCATCATGCCTTCTAAGCAGAGGAGAGCGGAGAGGAGATGGTATCGGTGGAAAGCCAGGCCTGTTAAACCTAGTATAAAGGTTGAGGAGAAGGCGAAGTGAACAGGGGTCATTAGGCAGCTGCGGACTTTAACCACAAGTTTTTGAGCCGAAATCAAATGTTTTTTTTAGACTAGCCACCTATTCGGCTCATTCTAATCCTCCTTGAAGTCATTCATAGATTAGGCCGAGGGTGAGGAGAATTAAGACAGCGGAGGCCCAGAAGAAGGTTAGGAGAGGGGATGTTAATTGGTCTCCTCAGGGGAGAGGGAGCAGTAGGGCAATTTCTAGGTCAAAAAGAAGAAAAAGGATTGCAACAAGAAAGAATCGGAGAGAGAAGGGTAGTCGGGCGGATCCTAGAGGGTCGAATCCGCATTCGTATGGTGAGAGTTTTTCGTGGTCGGGGGATATTTGAGGGAGTCAGAAGGAGACGATGGCAAGGATGGTAGAGAGTGCAATGGCAATGGTAATAATTGTTGTGATTAAGTTCATTATCTTTCCTTGGATTTTAACCAAGACCAGGTGATTGGAAGTCACTTATACTCACTTTAATACTAGAAAGATTATGATCCTCATCAGTAGATGGAGATGTATAAGAAGAGTCAAACAACATCTACGAAGTGTCAGTATCAGGCGGCTGCTTCGAAGCCGAAATGGTGGCTTGAGGTAAAGTGGTGGCGGATTTGTCGGAGTAGGCAGACAGCTAGGAAAGTTGAGCCAATAAGGACGTGGAGGCCGTGGAACCCGGTTGCTACGAAGAAGGTGGCGCCGTAGACCCCGTCTGCGATAGTAAATGGTGCTTCGCTGTATTCTAGGGCTTGGAGGAAAGTAAAGTAAGCACCAAGGAGAATTGTAAGTGCGAGAGATTGAATTGCTTGTTTTCGTTTTGCCTCCATAATACTATGGTGGGCTCAAGTAACTGTTACTCCGGAAGCAAGTAGAACAGCCGTATTAAGAAGTGGGACTTCAAAGGGGTCTAAGGCAGTAATGCCTGTGGGGGGTCAGTGACCTCCAAGTTCAGGTGTGGGGGCTAAGCTTGCGTGGTAGAAGGCTCAGAAGAAACCTAGGAAAAAGAGCACTTCAGAGGTAATAAAAAGGATTATTCCGTATCGAAGACCTTTTTGGACAGGAGGGGTGTGGTGTCCTTGGAATGTGCCTTCTCGGACGACATCACGTCATCATTGGCAGATTGTTAGGACGAGTAGAGCAGTGCCTAATGTTATAAGGGAGACGGAGTGGAAGTGGAATCAGATTGCGAGACCTGATGTCATTAGTAGGGCAGCGACGGCGCCCGTTAAAGGTCACGGGCTGGGGTCGACTATGTGGTATGGGTGTGATTGATGGGCCATTAAACGTTTTCTTGTAGGTAGAGGCTTAGAAGAAGGACGAAGACATAAGCTTGGATTATAGCTACAGCGACCTCTAGTAAGGTGAGTAGGAATAGGAGTGTGGCTGTTAAAATAGCTACGGTTGGCATAAGGGGAAGGAGTACGAAGGCGGCTGTTGCAATAAGTTGAATTAGCAGGTGGCCAGCTGTTAAGTTGGCAGTAAGTCGGACCCCTAGGGCAAGAGGGCGAATGAATAGGCTAATAGTTTCGATAATAATGAGAACAGGGATTAGAAGGGTTGGGGTTCCTTCAGGGAGGAGGTGACCTAGGGCATGAGTTGGTTGATTTCGTATTCCAATAATAACTGTTGCAAGTCAGAGGGGAACTGCAAGGCCCATGTTTAAGGATAGTTGGGTTGTAGGAGTGAAGGTGTACGGTAGTAGGCCTAGCATGTTTAATGAGATTAGGAAAACCATAAGGGAGGTGAAGAGAAGGGCTCATTTATGACCTCCGGGGTTAAGGGGAAGTAATAGTTGTTGTGTAAATCGGTTGATGAATCAGCCTTGAAGGGTGAGTAGTCGGTTATTTAGTCAGCGATTTGATGGTGTTGGATACAGGATTCAGGGGAGGGCTAGAGCAAGGGCAATCAGTGGGATGCCGAGGTAGGTGGGGCTTATAAACTGGTCGAAGAAGCTTAGTACCATGGTCAGTTTCAGGGTTCTGTTTTGGGTTTTTCGGTGCTGTGAGAGGTGGGTTCATTAGGGAAAGAGTGTGCTAAGACTTTTGGGGGAATTACGGTTAGGAAGATCAATCAGGAAAAAGCTAGGATAGCAAATCAGGGTGTGGGGTTAAGTTGGGGCATGTCGCTAAGGGTGGGTGGTAGTCACCAATCTTTAGCTTAAAAGGCTAACGCTGGACCTGTTTAGCTTCTTAGCGAGGCGTCTTCGATTATTAGAGAGGTTCAGTTTTCAAAGTGTTCGAGAGGAACTGCCTCAACTACAATAGGTATAAAGCTATGATTAGCCCCGCAAATTTCTGAGCATTGTCCATAGAATACTCCGGGTCGGTTAACAATAAAGGTTGTTTGGTTGAGTCGTCCGGGGACTGCGTCAACTTTTACTCCTAGGGAGGGGATAGCTCAGGAGTGTAGAACATCTTCGGCGGAGATGAGGACTCGAATTGGTGATTCGACTGGGATTACCATTCGGTGGTCTGCTTCTAAGAGACGGAATTGGCCGGGTGTTAGATCTTGGGTGGGGATCATGTATGAGTCGAATCCAAGATCTTCATAGTCTGTATACTCATAGCTTCAGTATCATTGGTGACCCATAGCTTTAATAGTTAAATGCGGGTCATTAATTTCATCTATTAGGTAAAGAATGCGAAGGGAGGGGAGGGCAATAAGGATAAGGATAATTGCGGGAAGGAGGGTTCAAATAATTTCAATTTCTTGGGAGTCTAAGATGAGTTTGTCAGTAAATTTAGCGGTAACCATAGCCACAATAATGTAAAGTACTATTGTGCTGATTAAAAAGACGATCATTAGGGCGTGGTCGTGGAAATGAAGAAGTTCTTCTATCAGAGGTGAAGCTGCATCTTGAAATCCTAGTTGCGAGGGATGTGCCATTATAAAACAAGACACGCGGGGGTTTAACCCGCAATTCTGCCTCGACAAGGCAGTGTAATAGCTTTTTACTAGTGTCTTATGAAGAAAGTGACAGAGCGGTTATGTGGTTGGCTTGAAACCAATTCATGGGGGTTCAACTCCTCCCTTTCTCGTTAGTTTGATCGTACTTGAATAAATGCAGGCTGTTCGAAGGTGTGGTATGGAGGTGGGCAGCCGTGCAGTCACTCTACGTTTGTAGCGGTGAGTTCTACTGAAAGTACTTCTCGTTTGGCTGTAAATGCTTCTCAAATAATAAATAGGAACATAATCACAGCAACAAGTGAGACAAGGGATCCAATAGAGGAAACTGTATTTCATAGGGTGTAGGCGTCTGGATAGTCTGAGTATCGCCGAGGCATACCAGCTAATCCTAGGAAGTGTTGTGGGAAGAATGTGAGGTTTACACCTACGAACATTACTCCGAAGTGGATTTTTGTTCATGTGCTGTGAAGCGTGTAACCGGTAAATAGGGGGAATCAGTGGACGAAAGCGGCAACAATGGCAAAGACGGCACCCATAGAGAGAACGTAGTGGAAGTGGGCTACTACATAATATGTATCGTGAAGGACAATGTCTAGCGAGGAGTTGGCAAGCACGATCCCGGTTAGTCCTCCAACTGTAAATAGGAAGATAAAGCCAAGGGCTCATAGAAGTGGAGTTTCTCATTTGATAGAGCCTCCGTGAAGGGTTGCGAGTCAGCTAAAGACTTTAACACCGGTTGGGATGGCAATGATCATTGTAGCAGATGTGAAGTAGGCACGTGTGTCAACGTCCATTCCGACTGTAAACATGTGATGAGCTCAGACAATGAAGCCTAGAAGGCCGATAGCCATCATGGCTCAAACCATACCCATATAGCCGAAAGGTTCTTTTTTACCAGAATAATAAGCGACAATATGGGAGATCATTCCGAAACCTGGTAGAATAAGAATATAAACCTCCGGGTGTCCGAAGAATCAGAATAGGTGTTGATAAAGGATTGGATCACCGCCTCCTGCTGGGTCGAAGAAGGCAGTGTTAAGATTCCGATCCGTGAGAAGCATTGTAATTCCAGCAGCTAGGACTGGTAGAGAAAGGAGTAGAAGGACAGCTGTAATCAGTACTGCTCAGACGAACAGGGGGATTTGGTACATTGAAACGGCAGATGGTTTCATGTTAATGATGGTAGTGATAAAGTTGATTGCTCCTAAGATGGAGGAAATACCAGCTAGATGGAGGGAGAAAATAGTTAGGTCAACAGATGCTCCTGCGTGGGCTAGGTTACCTGCTAGAGGCGGGTAAACGGTTCACCCTGTGCCGGCCCCGGCTTCAACCCCGGAGGAGGCGAGAAGTAGAAGGAATGAGGGAGGGAGCAGTCAAAAGCTCATGTTGTTTATTCGAGGGAAAGCCATGTCTGGGGCTCCGATCATTAGAGGGATCAGTCAGTTTCCGAAACCTCCAATCATAATTGGCATTACTATAAAGAAGATTATTACGAAGGCGTGGGCTGTAACGATTACGTTATAAATTTGATCATCGCCTAGTAAAGCGCCAGGTTGGCTAAGTTCAGCTCGAATTAGGAGGCTCAGGGCAGTGCCCACCATTCCGGCTCAAGCACCAAATACTAGATAGAGGGTGCCGATGTCTTTGTGATTGGTCGAGAAAAATCAACGTGTGATTGCCACAGGTAGGATGGCTGAGTTTTAAGCGGTGGATTGTAGCCCCATAGACAGAGGTTCGAGTCCTCTTCTTACCAAGCCCTGAGGTGTTTTACATATTAGATTGCAAATCTAAAGAAGCAGGCTAATTCCCTGCCGGGGCTTTTCCCCGCCTATTATCTGTCTGATTAGGCGGGGAAAAGGTAGATAGATGCTCGCTGGTTTGAGCACTTAGCTGTTAACTAAGAGTTTGTAGGATCGAGGCCTGCCTATCTAGGAAGGCTTTAGCTTAATTAAAGTGTCTGTTTTGCATGCAGGAGATGTGGGGTAATGTCCCGCAAGTCTTATCAGGGACTGGGAGATTTTCACTCCCGCTTAGGGCTTTGAAGGCTCTTGGTCTTGTGCTATCCTAAGTCCCTTAGGGGGTGAGAAGGGCAATCGCGGCGGGTGTGAGGGGAAGAAGGGAGATTGTTGCTGTGGTTGAAATGGCCAAGGGTAGGGAGAGTTGGGAGGATGGGAATCGTCAGGGGGTTGTGCCTGTTAAGTTATTGGGGAATATAGTTAAGGTTATAGCGTAGGAGATGCGAAGGTAGAAGTAAAGGCTGAGAAGGGCAGTTAGAGCAGCTAGAGTGGCCAGGGGGGCTAGTTCTTGCTTGGCAAGTTCTTGAAGGATAAGTCATTTTGGTATGAAGCCTGTGAGAGGGGGAAGGCCCCCTAGTGAGAGGAGAACTAGGGGTGCGAGTGATGTGAGGATAGGGGCTTTAGTCCAGGAGGTGGCGAGTGTATTAATGTTAGTCGACTTATTGAGTTTAAAGACTAGGAAAGTTGAGAATGTCATAATGAAATATGTGAGTAACGCTAGGAGGGTAAGGGAAGGGGAGAATTGTAGGATTAAGATTATTCAGCCTAGGTGTGCGATTGAGGAATAAGCAAGAATTTTTCGCAATTGGGTTTGGTTTAAGCCTCCTCAGCCGCCTACGAGTGTTGATAGGACTCCGAGCAGAATAAGGATGGTAGGGTTGGTTGTTTGAATTTGTAGAAGGAGGGCGAAGGGTGCTAGTTTTTGTCAGGTGGATAAAATGAGTCCCGTGGTTAGGTCAAGGCCTTGAAGTACTTCGGGGAGTCAGGTATGTGTTGGAGCTAGTCCAATTTTTAGGGCTAAAGCAAGGGTAATTATCGTTGTAGGGAGGGGGTGGGATATGTGAAGAATGTCTCATTGGCCGGTGAGTCAAGCGTTGGTTGTGCTAGCAAATAGTAGTATGGCGGCTGCGGTAGCCTGAGTGAGGAAATATTTGGTGGTTGCTTCAACTGCTCGGGGGTGGTGATGTTGAGCTATAAGGGGAAGAATGGCGAGGGTATTAATTTCTAATCCCATTCATGCTAGGAGCCAGTGTGAGCTAGCAAATGTAACTGTAGTACCTAGGCCTAGTCCAAACAGTAAGGTAGCTAAAATGTACGGGTTCATTAGTAGAGGAAGGGGTTTAACCTACATATTTGGGGTATGGGCCCAATAGCTTGTTTAGCTGACTTTACTAGGAAGTGGTGTAGCGGAAGCACTAAGAGTTTTGATCTCTTTAGGTAGGGTTCGAATCCCTTCTTTCTAAGGAGCCGGGGGGACTTTAACCCCCATGGTTCACTCTATCAAAGTGGCCCTTTACTTCAGGCACAGCTCCGGGGTTAGAGTTGGGGTGGGAGGCCGGCGAATGCGATTGGCAGTGCAAGGTGTCAAATAACCAGTGCGAGTGTTAAGGGGAGGAAGTTTTTTCAGATAAGGTGCATGAGTTGGTCGTACCGGAATCGAGGGTAGGAGGCTCGAACTCATAGGAATACAATGGATAGTAGTGCTGCTTTAGTTATGAGGTTAACAGCAGTAAGTTCAGGAATGGTAGGGATATGTGAAGCTCCCAAGAATAGGGTGGCAGAAAGTGTATTTATAAGTAAGATGTTGGCGTATTCTGCTAGGAAGAATAGGGCAAAGGGGCCTCCTGCGTATTCGACGTTAAATCCAGAGACTAGTTCGGATTCACCTTCTGTTAGGTCGAAGGGAGCACGATTGGTTTCCGCTAGGGTGGAGATGTATCATATTGCTGCTAGGGGTCAGGCTGGAAGGACTAGTCAAATGCCTTCTTGGGCGGTGTTAAAGGTTTGGAGGGTGAATCCTCCTGTGAAAATAATAATGTTAAGGAGGATGAGTCCTAAGCTGACTTCGTAAGAAATGGTTTGGGCTACGGCACGAAGGGCCCCGATGAGGGCGTATTTTGAGTTGGAGGCTCAACCTGAACCTAAAATAGAGTAGACTGCGAGACTCGATAGTGCTAGAATAAAAAGAATACCTAGGTTTAAATCTACAACAGGGTAGGGAAGAGGTATAGGGGCCCAAAGGGTGAGGGCAAGAGTGAGAGCTAGCATAGGGGTAAGAAGGAATAAAACGGGGGAGGAAGTGGAGGGGCGAACAGGTTCTTTAATAAATAGTTTTACGCCGTCGGCGATAGGTTGAAGAAGGCCGTAAGGTCCGACAACGTTTGGGCCTTTTCGTAGTTGTATATAACCTAGGACTTTTCGTTCAAGGAGGGTAAGGAATGCAACGGCTAGGAGGACGGGAACGATGAAGGCTAGGGGGTTGAGGATATGGGTAATAAGTGTGGAGATCATAGCTAAGGAGAGGATTTGAACCTCTGTGGAAAGGGCTTAGGTCTTTTGCAGTTGCCGGGCTCTGCCACCTTAACATGCCGTTTTCTTGGGCACGAAGGGCATGCCCTCTTGCCTAGTTTAGATGCTTTCATTAGGTGGGGGTGAGGCGTACTTAAAGCAGGGGCCTCTTCTTTTCGGTCCTTTCGTACTAGAAAAGATCATAGCATAGATAGAAACTGACCTGGATTACTCCGGTCTGAACTCAGATCACGTAGGACTTTAATCGTTGAACAAACGAACCCTTAATAGCGGCTGCACCATTAGGATGTCCTGATCCAACATCGAGGTCGTAAACCCCCTTGTCGATATGGGCTCTAAAAGGGGATTGCGCTGTTATCCCTAGGGTAACTTGGTCCGTTGATCGGCGTTGCCGGATCATTTTTGGTCAGAATTTCTGTTAATTAGAGCGGTAGCTCTCAGTTTTGGGAGGAAGGAAGAGGGGGAAGGTGCTCCCAGTCCACGTGGGGGTTTTTTATTTCCCCATGGTCGCCCCAACCGAAGACATTTAAGCAGGACTCATTCAGTTTTGTTCTTTATTAGGAGTTGTTTAACGTGATCTGCTTTAGTGTCTAAAGCTCCATAGGGTCTTCTCGTCTTATGGTTTTACCCCCGCTTCTGCACGGGGAGATCAATTTCATTGACTGGATAGAGGAGACAGCTAAGCCCTCGTTATGCCATTCATACAGGTCTTCATTTAAAAGACAAGTGATTACGCTACCTTTGCACGGTCAAAATACCGCGGCCGTTGAACTAGTTGTCACTGGGCAGGCGGGACCTCTTATTCTTTAGTTTTGCAAGAGGCGATGTTTTTGGTAAACAGGCGAGGCTTCATGTGTTTGCCGAGTTCCTTCTCTTTCTTTTAGTCTTTCCTTTGTGGCACACCAGTGTGGGGTTAACGGTAAGGAGATGGATGGTTTTCTGGTTTATCTAGGTGATTTTTCAATACCCTCTTTGTTTGGGGCCGTTAAGTTTCGGTGGGTAGTCCGTTCCGATTTACACGTGTGCGAGGAGAGAGGGGTAGGGCTCTCTTATTACTCATATTAGCATGGTCACGCCCATGTTGGCATGGGGCGGCCTGGTAAGGTTAGGGGGTTAAGATAAGGTTATCAGGATAAGAGGAGGAAGAGTATGTCGGAGCTTTAACGCTTTCTATGGGGATGGCTGCTTTTAGGCCCACCCAAACATTTTTCCTTAATTATTATGATCTTTACCCACCTGTAAAAGTTGTATCTTAATTCAAAGGGGCTGTACCCCCTTTGACTAACTCTCATGGTTTCTTACAGTATCCGGAGGAAGTTAGTACGGAGGTGAAGGGAGAAGCCATGAGGCTGAACTTCTATCCAGTTCCCAGGCAACCAGCTATTACTAGGTTCGGTAGGTCTGTCACCTCTACTCGAAGCTCTTCCCACTCTTTTGCCACAGAGACGGGTTCGCCCTAATTGATAGGCTGTCTTGGAGTAGCTCACCTAGTTTCGGGTTATCAAACTAAAGGGCTCTTTGCTTGAGGGTGCTAGCTAAATCATGATGCAAAAGGTACGAGTTTAAATCTCTGTTTTTTTAAGCTTTACTGGGCTATTTCATCTCTCTTTCAGCGTTCCCTTGCGGTACTTTCTCTATTGCTCCACTAGTTCCTTTTCTGTCGCCCATACTAGGGTGGGAGAATGGTTTAGTTCGTGCAGTCTTGCGTGTTTTTGGGGTTATTTATGTTGATTTGTTGTTATTGAGGGGTGGGGCTAGCTGATAGGCGTCAGGGTGATCCGATTTGCACGGATGACTTCTCAGTGTAAGGGAGATGCTTTTCTAGCTTAGCTACACTCTGATTTTTCCAAGCGCACCTTCCGGTACACTTACCATGTTACGACTTTCCTCTCCTTTGCAGTTGTAGGGTTTTAGTTAATTAGGGCCGGAAGCTTGGGGAGGGTGACGGGCGGTGTGTGCGCGCTTTAGGGCCAGTTTCAGCGGGACGCTCTGCTTTCTGCTTACTGCTAAATCCTCCTTCAGCTGCATGTTTCAATGCAACATTCGTAATTCGCTATAAGTAGCGAATGTAGCCCATTTCTTCCCCTCTCATGCACTACACCTCGACCTGACGTTTTAGGCTGTGCCAACTTTGCTTACTATAAAACCTTCACAGGGTAAGCTGACGACGGTGGTATATAGGCGGGAAAAGCAAGGGAGGGTGAGGTTGAACGGGGGTTATCGGTTCTAGAACAGGCTCCTCTAGGTGGATGTTAAGCACCGCCAAGTCCTTTGGGTTTTAAACTTATGCTCGTAATTCCCGGGCGGATCTAGGGTGTAGTAAATAATCGATGTTTAGGGCTAAGCATAGTGGGGTATCTAATCCCAGTTTGTTTCTTAGCTTTCGTGGGTTCGGGTGATGTAAAGCCACTTTCGTAGTTGGGCTTCATACCTTCGGATGCGTATAACAGCTCTGAGAGCGTTCGGCTTTAGTTTTTGGGTTTCCTTAACCACTCTTTACGCCGTTGTCTGTCAACTTGGGCCTCTCGTATAACCGCGGTGGCTGGCACGAGTTTTACCGGCCCTCTTAGCTTTAACTAAGTCGAGTTTTCACTCATAGCTTAATATCTATCACTGCTGATTTCCCTTGAGGGTGTGGCTAAGCAAGGTGTCATGGGCTACAGGGGGTGTGCCTGATACCAGCTCCTTGTTCCCAAGCAGGGAACTGTGGGCATTCTCACAGGGGGGCGGATACTTGCATGTGTAAGTATAGCTAAAGCTGACAGTAAAGTCAGGACCAAGCCTTTGTGCCCGCGGGGCTTTCTAGGGCCCATCTTAACATCTTCAGTGTTATGCTTTAATTAAGCTACGCTAGC